GCTATAAAATGTTGGATTTTTTAGCATTGAGAAATTTGTCCAAAATTTCAATAGGGTTTGAGAGGCTAATATCTGGAGGGTTGCGTGACAGGCCAAGTGGCCATGCACGTATATATATATATATAATGCGGATGGCTAATCCATATCTCAACTTGTTAGCTGGCACGTTCTCGAACCTTCCTTGGTTTCGGGGTTTGACAAGGATAACAGGATTTGCTGAGCGTAGGGGGTAAGGGGGTTTGTCGCGCAAAAGCCAAAAAGGGGGGCGTATATATAGGGATAAGTTGAAGAAGGAATGAATATGTTATGCACTTGAGTTATTAATATGTTATTCTTAAGTTATGTCTTTCAATAATTAACCTAATTTAACTCTAGCAAAGGATGTGTTCAACCTTATATCACTGTTGTGCTTGCACTGTGAGATGCAATGTGAAAGGAAACCTAAAAAAGAGAACGTTATGCATATAAAAGAACGCCCGGCATGTTGGGTAACGAGGAGTATGTAATTACACCAGTAATCATATGCCAGTATACCTCTCCAGGGGGGGGATAATAAATCCATGCTCATGAGATGTAGAGCCAGATGCAAGAAATAATTCAGTTATACCTACCCTACAATTTGTGTCCCTGATTCTATCAAGCATGATATGCCTTAATTTAATCCAGTTGGTGGTCTCTTACTACATTAATATGTCATTCTCGAAATGTTAGTTGGTTATTTCAAGGAAAGATGTGAGATCCATTTCTAGGGGATAAACCTATATCCCAGGTTAAAGTAAATTATTTGTGAGTTTTTGTAATTAGCTTTATGTACGTCTTAGACGTTAGTACTTGCTTTTAGGTTAAAATAATTGAATGGTGATAATACATATATATGTACTCATACATGCATGCATGAGCGCATACATGTTAAAACCCTGCGGGTTACTATCAGAAGATAGTTTAACTTAGAATTCTGGCTTTGGGAGCCAGGGGTGGGAGTTAAAATCTCTCTTTTCTGGGCGCTAGGGGGGAATTTAACCCCCGATCTTCGGATTACAAGACCGATGCTTTTTGGCTAAGCTACTAGGGCAAGCTCATTTTAGTGCCTTATTTTCCACTCAGCCTGATAGTGGGATGAGGACTAGGAAAAGGGTGAAATATAAGACGGATGCGATTTGGCCAATAACGACATATGGGTGTTCTACGGGTATGCCTCCAATTCATGTTAGGATGGCCATGTCTGCCACTAGGGTTCAGAATAAGAATTGAGTGAGGGGGCGGAATGTTAGTCCCCGCTGCTTTGAGGTGTGTAGGATTGGGACCACCAGGAGGACTAAGATTGAAAATAGTAATGCGAGAACACCTCCTAGTTTATTAGGGATGGACCGTAAAATGGCGTAGGCGAAGAGGAAGTATCATTCCGGCTTGATGTGTGGAGGGGTGACTATCGGGTTGGCGGGGGTGAAGTTGTCTGGGTCTCCCAGGAGGTTTGGTGAGAAAAGGGCCAACGATGTCAGGGCTAGTAGTATAAGCACAAATCCAAGGAGGTCCTTGTAAGAAAAGTATGGGTGGAAAGAAATTTTGTCCGCGTCGGAATTTAGTCCCGCGGGGTTGTTAGATCCTGTTTCGTGGAGAAATAGAAGGTGTAGGAGCGTCGCGGCGGCAATCACAAATGGTAGGAGGAAGTGGAATGCGAAAAACCGCGTTAGCGTTGCATTGTCTACTGAAAACCCTCCTCAGATCCACTGCACAAGGGTGTCTCCCATATATGGCACCGCCGATAGAAGGTTTGTGATTACCGTGGCCCCCCAGAAGGATATTTGTCCTCAGGGGAGGACGTAGCCCACGAAGGCGGTCATTATGACTAGCAGGAGTAGGACGACCCCGATGTTCCAGGTTTCTTTGTAGAGGTATGATCCGTAGTATAGGCCTCGGGCAACATGTATATAAATACAGATAAAGAAGAAGGATGCTCCGTTGGCGTGCAGGTTTCGGATAAGCCAGCCATAGTTCACGTCTCGGCAAATGTGGGTCACTGACGAGAAGGCTGTAGAGATATCGGAGGTATAGTGCATGGCTAGAAACAGCCCGGTTAAGATTTGTGTAATTAAGCAGAGTCCCAGTAGGGACCCAAAGTTCCATCATACTGAGATATTAGATGGCGTTGGTAAATCAACTAGCGCATCGTTGGCGATTTTTATTAGTGGGTGGGTTTTTCGTAGGCTTGCCATTACTGTTCTTGTAGTTGAACTACAACGGTGGTTCTTCAAGTCACTGGTCTCGGTTAAAATCCGAGCAAGAATCATGACCTATTTTATGTTTATATTGCTGGTGGCTTTAATTGTGGGACTAATTGCTGTTGCTTCTAATCCTACGCCTTATTTTGCTGCTTTAGGTTTAGTAGTAGCGGCAGGAGTCGGATGTGGGGTTTTAATTGGGTCTGGGGGGTCTTTCTTATCTTTGGTTCTCTTTTTGATTTACCTAGGGGGAATGCTTGTAGTGTTCGCCTATTCTGCGGCTCTGGCGGCTGAGCCTTTTCCAGAGGCCTGGGGGAGTCGGTCTGTTGCCGGGTATGTTGTGGTGTATGTGGTGGGGGTAGCTTTGATGGCGGGCTTGCTTTGAGGGGGTTGGTACGAGGGTTCTTGAGTCATTATTGATGGGCTAAAAGAGTTTTCTATGCTTCGGGGTGATGTTGGTGGTGTGGCTGTAATATACTCTTTTGGGGGTGCAATGCTAGTTATTTGCGCTTGGGTGCTGCTGTTGACACTACTGGTAGTGTTGGAGCTGACCCGCGGCCTGAGCCGTGGTGCACTGCGTGCTGTCTAAATAATGGCTAGAAGGATCGCCAGGGTTATGGTTAGCAGGAAGATGGTTAGGTACGTCTTGATTATGCCTCGCTGAATGTCACTTGTAATTTTTGATATTATTACTTGCGTGAGGGCCAGCCCCTTTGGCCCTGAAACCTCGAATCATGTTTGGTCCAGTTTAGTGGCAATTGACTGTCCTAGGGTCAGGTTAAGCTTTGGTGGGAGCCGGTGAATTATTGCAGGAAAATATCCTAGCATGTTCGAAAAGTTGTGTAAGGAGATTGTGGGGGTGACTTTAACTTGTTTATTGGTCATGGCGGTAAGTTCTATGGCCATTAGAAGTCCTGTAATGGTTACCATTAGGGCTGCTACTTTGAGAGCGAGGGGCATTGTTATGACGGGTGTTTTTGAGGGTAGGAAATTAGAGGTAATAATGAGTCCCGCAACAATGCTGCCTCAGGCAAGTCGTTTAATAGGACCAATTACTAGTGGGTCGTTTTCGTTGATGGGGGAGAGGGGAAGGAATCGCGGGGAGCCCATAGTTACGAAGAACACAACTCGGAAGCTGTAGACTGCGGTAAAGGATGTGGCAATTAGTGTAAGGGTTAGGGCTCAGGCGTTAAGGTGGGAGGTGTTTAGGGCTTCAATGATGGCATCTTTTGAGAAGAAGCCAGCCAAAAAAGGGGTCCCTGTCAGTGCCAGGCTCCCAATTGTAAGGTAGGTTGACGTGGCGGGTATTAGGTTATGTAGTCCGCCCATTTTCCGGATGTCTTGCTCGTCGTTTAGGCTGTGGATAATGGACCCGGAGCATAGGAACAGTATAGCCTTGAAAAAGGCATGCGTGCAAATGTGGAGGAAGGCCAGTTGTGGTTGGTTTAGGCCAATCGTAACTATTATTAGGCCTAGCTGGCTGGATGTAGAGAAAGCTACAATTTTCTTGATATCGTTTTGGGTAAGGGCGCAGGTGGCTGTAAATAGCGTGGTTAGGGCACCTAGACAGAGGCAAATTGTTAGCGCTAGCTGGTTGTCTTCTATGAGGGGGTGGAGCCGGATTAATAAGAAGATGCCGGCGACAACCATAGTGCTAGAGTGGAGTAGGGCAGATACTGGGGTGGGGCCCTCCATGGCAGAAGGGAGCCACGGGTGTAGGCCAAATTGGGCCGATTTACCTGTGGCTGCGAGGATAAGACCAATTAAGGGGACTGTTATGTCAAAGTTTTTTGATAAAAAAAAGATTTGTTGGATTTCTCATGAGTTAAGGTTTATTGCAAATCAGGCCATACTTAAAATTAGGCCAATGTCCCCGACTCGGTTATAAATCACGGCCTGAAGTGCTGCTGTGTTAGCATCTGCCCGTCCGTATCATCAACCGATCAACAAGAAGGATATGATTCCAACCCCCTCTCAGCCGATGAATAGCTGAAATATGTTGTTAGCTGTAACCAGGGTGATTATGGCTACCAAAAACAGGAGCAAGTACTTGAAAAACCGGTTTATATTCGGGTCCGAGTGTATGTACCAGAGTGCGAACTCTAAGATAGATCAGGTGACGTAGAGGGCGATGGGCGTAAAAATGAGGGAGTAGTGGTCGAACTTAAAGCTAATGTTCGTGTCAAATATGTGGGTGTTTATTCAGTGTCAGTTTGTAGTAATACTTTCCACTCCTTGGTCTAGAAAGACTATGAGAGGTAGAAGACTAACAAAGAATGCGGTGCTTACAGCAGTTTTGACATGTGTGCTTGCCCACCCGGGGTCCTGCGGCTTTGGGTTTAGCGTTGTTAATAGGGGAAATATGAGGATTGTAAGAACTAAAATAAGTGAGGAGGATATAATTAGGGCAGTCGAATTCATAGCTTCCACTTGGACTTGCACCAAGAGTTTTTGGTTCCTAAGACCAACGGATGAGCTGTTATCCTTCAGAAGCGTGAGGAAGCCGCGGAGTTTAGCCGCGGTGCATAAGGATTAGCAGTACTTATTGATTTCTGTCCTTCCTTGGTGAGTAAGGAGACTTTAACTCCCGTCTTTAGAATCACAATCTAATATTTTGGTTAAACTATACTTACTAGTAGCACCAGCCTCATATCAGCTCGGGCTTTGTCACAAGGAGAACTACTGGGATTAGGTGAAGGGCTATTAATAGGTGTTCTCGGGTGTGGAATGGTGGGAGTTTCATAATGTGGCTTGGGGTTGGGCCTCGTTGCGACATGAGAAATATGTATAGAGAGTAGCCGGCTGTAATTAGGGTCCCTGCCCCTGTTAGTGCAATGGTTCATGGGGACCAGCTGAAGAGGGTTGTAATAATCATAAGTTCCCCCATCAGGTTTGGGAGGGGGGGCAGTGCTAAATTGGCAAGATTGGCAATAAATCACCACACCGCCGTAAGTGGGAAGATTATCTGTAGTCCTCGTGCAAGAATTATTGTTCGGCTGTGCGTTCGTTCGTAAGCCGTGTTGGCCAGGCAGAATAGTATTGAGGACACTAGCCCGTGGGCAATCATTAAAATAATTGCTCCTGAAAATCCTCATGGGGTTTGGACTAGAATGCCTCCTGCTACAAGGCCTATGTGGCTGACAGACGAGTAAGCGATTAGTGATTTGAGGTCTGTCTGTCGTAAGCAGATGGATCCGGTCATAATAATTCCTCATAGTGCTAGGATAATGAATGGGTAAACTAGTTCTTTAGAGAGCGGGTCCAACATAATTATTATTCGTATTATGCCGTAGCCCCCTAGCTTTAGAAGTACTGCCGCTAGTACCATAGACCCTGCAACGGGGGCCTCTACGTGCGCCTTTGGGAGTCAGAGGTGTACACCGTACAGTGGTATCTTTACTAGAAATGCAATTAGGCAGCCTGCCCATCAGATTTTATGTCCTCAGGAGTCTAGCACAAGCGGCTGGGAGTACTGGAGTACTAACATGGATAGCGTTCCTGTAGACTGTTGAAGCAGAAGTAGCGCGACCAGAAGGGGTAGAGAGCCCGCCAATGTGTAAAAGAGGAAATAAGTCCCTGCGTTTAACCGTTCTGTTTGATTACCTCACCGAGTAATGATAATTAGGGTTGGGATGAGGGTGGCTTCAAATATAATGTAAAACATAATAATCTCAGTGGCGCCGAATGCTATAATTAAGAAGGTTTGTAGTGAAGCCAGGAGCGTAATGTATAGGCGTTGCCGACTAATAGGTTCAGGGTTAATGTGGTTTTGGCTGGCTAGAATCATTAGTGGAAGAAGTCAGCATGTTAATACTAGGAGGGGGGTTGATAAGGGGTCCGTGGCCAGGTATGTGTTGGATGCGGTCCATCCGACCTCTGATGATCACATTAATCATGTTAGGCTAGTTAAGGCAATTAGCAGGGCATGGGCAGTAGTTGTTGTTCATAGCCATTTTGGGGAGGCTAGTCAAATTGTTGGAAATAGCATGATTGTGGGGATTAATACTTTTAGCATTGTAGGAGATTAAGGTTTTGTAGGCGGTCCGTTCCGTGGGTTCGAGCGGTGGCTACTAATAATGCAAGGCCTGTGCTTGCTTCACAAGCGGAAAAGGCCAGTAGGAGTATAGGGGCTGTGGAGAAGCTTGTTGATTCAAATTGTAGTGCTCACAGGGCCAGTGCAATAAACAGGGATAGCATTATACCCTCCAGGCATAGGAGGGCGGAGAGCAGGTGGGTGCGGTGAAATGCTAGTCCTATTAGTCCTAGAATAAATGCTGAGCTAAAGCTAAAGTGTACTGGTGTCATAAGGGGGTCGTGGACTTACACCACAATTTTCTGAGCCGAAATCAGAGGTCTTGTTTTGGACTAACCCCCTATTCTGCCCATTCTAGGCCTCCTTGGGTTCATTCATAGATTAGTCCTAGGGTTAATAGAATTAGCACGGTGGTCGCTCAAAAGAAGGTTCCTGTGGGGTCGTGAAGTTGGTCCCCTCATGGGAGGGGGAGAAGAAGTGCAATCTCTAGGTCAAATAAAAGGAATAAGATGGCCACCAGGAAGAATCGTAAGGAAAAGGGTAGCCGTGCGGACCCCAGGGGGTCAAATCCGCACTCATAAGGGGAAAGTTTCTCCGCGTCCGGGTTTATTTGAGGGAGCCAGAAGGATACGACTGCTAGGACTGAAGATAGGGCCAGTGTAATAATAAGAATAGTTGTAATTAAGTTCATTATCTTCCCCTGGGGTTTAACCAAGACTAAATGATTGGAAGTCACTTGTACTAACTTTAATACTAGAAAGATATGAGCCTCATCAGTAGATGGATACGTAAAGGAATAGTCAAACTACGTCGACAAAGTGTCAGTATCAGGCGGCGGCCTCGAAGCCGAAGTGATGCTCAGATGTGAAGTGGTACTGAACTTGGCGGAGAAGGCAGACGGCCAAGAAAGAGGATCCAATAATTACATGTAGTCCGTGGAATCCTGTGGCTACGAAGAAAGTGGAGCCGTAGACCCCGTCTGCAATTGTAAAAGGTGCTTCATAGTACTCTATGGCCTGAAGCGCGGTGAAATACAGGCCTAATAGGATTGTAAGTGCGAGGGACTGAATAGCCTGTTTTCGCTCGCCCTCTATGATGCTGTGGTGGGCTCATGTGACTGTCACCCCTGATGCTAGGAGTACGGCCGTGTTTAGGAGAGGCACCTCAAAGGGGTCCAGTGTGGTGATTCCTGTTGGGGGTCAGCACCCTCCCAGTTCGGGGGTGGGGGCTAGGCTTGAGTGATAAAAAGCTCAAAAGAACCCGAGAAAAAAGAATACCTCAGAGGTAATAAACAAGATTATTCCGTAGCGTAGGCCTTTCTGCACTGGGGGTGTGTGGTGGCCCTGGAAAGTGCCCTCTCGGATAATGTCACGTCACCATTGGAACATTGTAAGAAGCAGCAGAATTAGTCCTAAGGTTATTAGTGTTGTTGAGTGGAAGTGAAACCAGATTGCTAGGCCGGATGTTATTAGTAGAGCACCGACGGCTCCGGTTAGGGGTCATGGGCTGGGATCAACCATATGATATGCATGTGCTTGGTGTGCCATTAGACGTTTTCTTGTAGGTAGAGGCTTAGAAGTAGGACGAAGACATAAGCTTGAATCATTGCGACGGCAACTTCCAGAAGTGTTAGCAGGAAGAGGACGGCGGCGGTTAGGATCGCTACTGTAGGCATTATTGGTATTAGTACAAATACGGCCGTGGCAATAAGTTGAATTAGTAAGTGGCCTGCGGTCAGATTGGCTGTAAGTCGTACTCCTAATGCCAAAGGCCGAATAAATAGGCTAATGGTTTCGATAACGATTAGTACCGGAATTAGGGGGATTGGTGTTCCTTCTGGCAGGAGATGTCCTAGGGCAACTGTTGGTTGATTTCGTATCCCAATAATTACGGTAGCGAGCCATAGTGGTACTGCGAATCCCATGTTTAATGAGAGCTGCGTGGTTGGCGTAAAGGTGTATGGGAGAAGGCCTAGTATATTAATAGTAATAAGAAACACCATTAGGGAGGCGAATAGCAATGCTCACTTGTGCCCGCCCACATTTAGGGGTAGGAGCAGTTGGTTGGTGAACCGGTTAATAAACCATGTTTGAAGGGTAATAAGCCGGTTGTTTAGCCATCGAGAGGGGGGAGTTGGAAATAGTATTCATGGGAGAGCAATTGCAATGGCAATAAGTGGGATTCCTAGGAAGGAGGGACTTGCGAATTGATCAAAAAAGCTCACTATCATGGTCAGTCTCAAGGCTCAGTTTTGTGTTTTTCTTCGCTCATAGGGGCGGGTTCATTTGGTGTCGTATGACTTAGGATTTTAGTAGGGATGATGGTGAGAAAGATAATTCATGAGAACACTAGAATAGCAAATCAGGGGCTGGGGTTTAATTGGGGCATTTCACTAGAGGTGGTCGGTAGTCACCAAACTTTGGCTTAAAAGGCCAACGCTTTGTCCAATAATTAGCTTTCTAGTGAGGCGTCTTCTAGTATTAATGAGGATCAGCTTTCAAAGTGCTCTAGTGGGACGGCTTCTACCACGATGGGCATAAAGCTGTGGTTGGCCCCGCAGATCTCAGAGCACTGTCCGTAGAACACCCCGGGACGTGAGGCAATGAAGGCAGTTTGGTTTAGTCGTCCGGGGACTGCGTCTATTTTTACACCTAAAGAGGGGACGGCCCAGGAGTGTAGCACGTCTTCTGCGGAGACCAGAACACGCACTGGCGATTCCATTGGGACTACTATCCGGTGGTCTGTTTCTAATAGTCGGAAATGACCTGGGGCAAGATCCTGGGTGGGGATTATGTAGGAGTCAAAGCCCAGGTCTTCGTAGTCTGTATATTCGTAGCTTCAATATCATTGATGTCCTATGGCTTTAATCGTTAAGTGGGGGTCGTTAATTTCGTCTATAAGGTAGAGGATTCGAAGTGATGGAAGGGCAATCAAAACTAGGATCACAGCTGGTAAAATAGTCCATACAATTTCGATTTCTTGCGAGTCTAAAATATATTTGTTGGTGAGTTTGGTTGAGACTATTGCAATAATAATATAAAGTACAAGGGTGCTAATTAAAAACACAATCATTAGGGCGTGGTCGTGGAAATGAAGAAGTTCTTCTATAACGGGTGATGCCGCGTCTTGGAATCCTAGTTGTGTGGGATGTGCCATTAAGCCTGGGGCTTAAGACATGCAGGGATTTAACCTGCAATTCCACCTTGACAAGGTGGTGTAATTTGTATTTTACTAATGTCTTTAGAAGAAAGTGACAGAGTGGTTATGTGACTGGCTTGAAACCAGTACATGGGGGTTCAATTCCTCCCTTTCTCGTTAGTTTGATTGAACTTGAACAAATGCTGGCTCTTCGAATGTGTGATATGGTGGAGGGCAGCCATGGAGTCACTCTACATTTGTTATGGTTAGTTCTACTGAGGATACTTCTCGTTTGGCGGCGAAGGCTTCTCAAAGGATAAACAGGAATATAATTACTGCTACCAGAGAGATGAGTGATCCAATAGATGATACTGTATTTCAGAGGGCGTAGGCATCGGGGTAGTCAGAATACCGTCGTGGTATTCCTGCTAGTCCAAGGAAGTGTTGTGGGAAGAATGTAAGGTTAACACCAATAAATATTACCCCAAAATGGATTTTTGTCCAGGTGTCGTTTAGAGTGTATCCTGTAAATAGCGGGAATCAGTGAACAAAGGCTGCCATGATGGCGAACACGGCACCCATTGATAATACGTAGTGGAAGTGGGCGACTACGTAGTATGTGTCGTGAAGCACGATGTCGAGTGATGAGTTGGCTAGGACAATTCCTGTTAGTCCGCCCACCGTGAAGAGGAAAATAAACCCCAGGGCTCACAGGAGAGGTGTTTCTCACTTAATAGAGCCCCCGTGGAGGGTTGCAAGTCAGCTGAATACTTTTACGCCTGTTGGAATGGCAATAATTATTGTAGCAGATGTGAAGTAGGCACGAGTGTCTACGTCTATTCCCACAGTAAATATATGATGGGCTCAAACAATGAAGCCAAGGAGGCCGATGGCTATCATAGCTCAAACCATTCCCATATACCCAAATGGTTCTTTTTTGCCGGCGTAATAGGCTACAACGTGGGAGATAATGCCAAATCCGGGTAAAATGAGAATATAAACTTCGGGGTGGCCAAAGAATCAGAACAGGTGTTGGTACAGGATTGGGTCTCCTCCTCCTGCAGGGTCAAAGAATGTAGTGTTTAGATTCCGGTCTGTGAGAAGTATTGTGATTCCGGCAGCTAGGACGGGCAGCGATAAAAGGAGTAGCACGGCTGTCACAAGTACGGCCCATACGAACAGGGGTGTCTGGTATTGGGAGATGGCGGGTGGTTTTATGTTAATAGTTGTGGTAATAAAGTTAATTGCTCCTAGAATTGATGAAACACCTGCCAGGTGGAGTGAGAAAATTGTTAAGTCTACTGATGCTCCTGCGTGGGCAAGGTTGCCTGCAAGTGGTGGATAAACCGTTCACCCTGTCCCAGCCCCCGCCTCCACGCCTGAAGAGGCTAGAAGAAGCAGGAAAGATGGTGGTAGAAGTCAAAAACTTATGTTGTTCATTCGTGGGAACGCTATGTCAGGTGCCCCGATTATTAGTGGCACGAGTCAGTTCCCAAATCCCCCGATAAGAATTGGTATTACTATAAAGAAAATCATTACGAAGGCATGGGCGGTAACAATGACGTTATAGATCTGGTCATCGCCTAGGAGTGATCCGGGTTGGCTTAGTTCGGCTCGAATAAGGAGGCTTAAAGCAGTCCCCACTATTCCGGCTCAGGCACCAAATACAAGATAAAGGGTGCCAATGTCTTTGTGGTTTGTAGAAAAGAATCAGCGCGTAATTGCCACAGGTAGGGTAGCCGAGCGTTTAGGCGGTGGGTTGTAGCCCCGAAGACAGAGGTTTGAGTCCTCTCCCTATCATAGCCCCGTGGTGAAGAACCACGTTGGATTGCAAATCCAGAGACGTAGAGTAATACTCTGCCGGGGCTTTCCCGCCTTACTCGGCTAACGGCGGGAAAAGTAGGTGGATGCTCGCTGGCTTGAGCACTTAGCTGTTAACTAAGAGTTTGTAGGATCGAGGCCTTCCCACCTAGTAAGGCCTTAGTTTAACAAAAACATTTGATTTGCAATCAGAAAATGCAAGATAGAGTCTTGTAGGTCTTATCAGGGACTAGAAGATTTTCACTTCTACTTAGAGCTTTGAAGGCTCTTGGTCTTATGTTATCCTAAGTCCCTAAGTGGCCAATATTATAATGGCTGGGGTCACAGGGAGGAGGCCCAGTGCAATTGTGGTGGATAGGGCCAGTGGCAGTGAGGTCTGGGTCGTTTGAGCTCGTCAGGGGGTGACGGAGTTGGCCGTGTTAGGGGAAATGGTGAGCGTTATGGCATAGCAAAGTCGGAGGTAGAAGTACAGGCTAAGGAGGGCGGCGAGGGCTATAACTGTGGCGGTAGTGGGCAGCCCTTGTTTTGCAAGTTCTTGTAAGATTAGTCATTTTGGTATAAATCCGGTTAGGGGTGGAAGCCCCCCTAGTGACAATAACACCAGGGCGGTCGTTGTTGTTAGGATGGGGCTATTTGATCAGACGATTGCCAGGGTGTTAACTTTTGTGGTGGCCGAGGTTTTTAGGGTAAGGAAGGCTGCGGACGTTATAAAGAGGTAAGTTCCTAGTGCAACTAGTGTGAGCTGGGGGGCGTATTGTAGAACAATAATCATTCAGCCCATGTGTGCGATGGATGAGTAGGCTAGGATCTTCCGCAGCTGGGTTTGGTTTAATCCTCCCCAGCCTCCGGCGAGCGTGGACATGAGCCCGAGCGCCGTAAGCAGGAGGGGGTCGACGGCCTGGGCTGTTTGAACGAGCAAGGCTAGCGGGGCTAGCTTTTGTCAGGTTGATAAAATCAGGCCCGTTAATAGGTCCAGCCCTTGTAATACCTCTGGTATTCAAAAATGTATGGGTGCCAGCCCAATCTTTAGTGCGAGGGCGGCAACTACTATTGTGGTGGCAATTGGGTTTGACATATTATTTATATCTCATTCCCCCGTGATTCAGGCATTTGTTGTGCTTGCAAACAGAATTATGGCTGCTGCAGTGGCCTGTGTTAGGAAGTACTTTGTAGTTGCTTCTACGGCTCGGGGGTGGTGGTGTTGCGCCATCAAGGGGACGATCGCTAGGGTGTTAATCTCTAGTCCCATTCAGGCTAGCAGTCAGTGGGAGCTGGCAAAGGTCAGTGTAGTCCCTAGCCCCAGGCTGGATAGGAGGATAACAAGTACGTAGGGGTTCATTGATGGAGGAGGGACTTTAACCGTCATGTTCGGGGTATGGGCCCGAAAGCTTTATTAGCTGACCCCATCCTAGAAAGTGGTGTAGAGGAAGCACTAAGAGTTTTGATCTCTTGGGCATGGGTTCGACCCCCTTCTTTCTAAGAACCGAGGGGATTTTAGCCCCTATCAGCCACTCTATCAAAGTGGTCCCTAGGCATTCGGGCACAGTTCCTGAGTTATAGCTGTGGAGGGAGGCCCGCCAATGCGATCGGGAGGGCAATATGTCATAATACAAGGGCAAGGGTAAGAGGAAGGAAGTTTTTCCAAACTAGGTGCATAAGTTGGTCATATCGGAACCGAGGGTAAGAGGCCCGTACTCACAAGAAAACAATTGATAATAGTGCGGCTTTAGTTACAAGGCTAATCGTTGTTAATTCCGGGGCATTGGGGAAGTGTGAGGCTCCTAGAAATAGTACCGCTGATAGCGTGTTCATTAGAAGGATGTTTGCATACTCTGCTAGGAAAAAGAGGGCGAAGGGTCCCCCTGCATATTCCACGTTGAAGCCCGATACCAGTTCTGATTCTCCTTCTGTTAGGTCAAACGGGGCCCGATTTGTCTCCGCCAAGGTCGAAATGTACCATATTGCGGCTAGGGGCCAGGCAGGGGCTAGTAGCCAAATGCTCTCCTGAGCTGTGTTAAATGTCTGGAGCGTGTAGCCCCCTGAAAAAATGATTACTGAGAGGAGAATAAGCCCTAGGCTAACCTCATATGAGATTGTCTGAGCAACTGCTCGTAGGGCTCCGATCAGTGCGTACTTTGAATTTGACGCCCACCCCGAGCCAAGAATGGAGTAGACCGCAAGGCTTGATAGGGCTAGAATAAAGAGGACCCCGAGATTCAGGTCTACGACTGGGTAGGGTATTGGCATGGGGGCTCAAAGGGTTATGGCTAGAGTGAGGGCTAGGATAGGGGCTGCTAAGAATAGAAATGGTGAGGATGTAGAGGGGCGGACAGGTTCTTTAATGAATAGCTTCACACCATCAGCAATGGGCTGTAGGAGCCCGTAGGGCCCTACCACATTAGGCCCTTTTCGTAGTTGCATATATCCTAGTACTTTTCGTTCAAGCAGGGTTAGGAACGCTACTGCAAGTAGAACTGGTACAATATAGGCCAGGGGGTTGATTAGGTGGTTTATCAGGGTGTTTAGCATAAACTGGGAAGAGGATTTGAACCTCTGGTTTAAAGGGCTTAGGCCTTTCGCAATTTACCATGCTCTGCCACCCCAGTATGTCCTTATCTCGGACGGCAGGGGCTTGGGCCCTCCCTTTACTTAATTTATTTGGTTTCATTAATTAGGGGTGGGGCATACCTCAAGTAGGGGCCCCTCTTTTCCGATCCTTTCGTACTAGGAAAAGTAGCGCTACAGATAGAAACTGACCTGGATTGCTCCGGTCTGAACTCAGATCACGTAGGACTTTAATCGTTGAACAAACGAACCCTTAATAGCGGCTGCACCATTAGGATGTCCTGATCCAACATCGAGGTCGTAAACCCCCTCGTCGATATGGACTCTGGGAGAGGATTGCGCTGTTATCCCTAGGGTAACTTGGTTCGTTGATCGGCTGCTGAGGCCGGATCATTTATGGTCAGATGTTCTGTGGCTTAGAGATGTTTCTCTTAGTTTTAGGGGTTTGGCCCATTCCACTCGGAGGCTGGTCTTTCCTCCGCGGTCGCCCCAACCGAAGGTAAAATTTCATCTTCCACTAGGTTTTTGCTCTTTGTCAAGTCGTTTGACGTGGTTGAACTTTGTACCTTAAGCTCCAAAGGGTCTTCTCGTCTTGTATTATTATACCCGCTTCTGCACGGGTAGATCAATTTCACTGACTAGAAGGGGGAGACAGTTAAGCCCTCGTTTAGCCATTCATACAGGTCTCTATTTAAAAGACAAGTGATTGCGCTACCTTTGCACGGTCAAAATACCGCGGCCGTTGAACCCGTAGTCACTGGGCAGGCTGGACCTCCTATACTTAATATAGTCGCAGGAGGCGATGTTTTTGGTAAACAGGCGAGGCTTGTGTTTGCCGAGTTCCTTCCCTTTCTTTTAGTCTTTCCTTTATGTATGCACTCCAGTGTGGGGTTAACGATGGTCTGGTTGTGGGGTCTTCTTGGTTTCTTTGTTGTCCACACTGCCCTCTTTGTTTGGGTTCGTTAATTTCCAGTGGCTTGTCCGATCTGGTCTACACCTGTGCTTGGAGAAGAGCGGGTCTTCTTGTTACTCATTTTAGCATAATTTCTTCCATGTTGGCATGGATTAGCCTGATATTGCTAGGGAAATAAGATTTCTTATCAGTATAATAAACTTTTTTCTGTCCGAGCTTTAACGCTTTCTGGTTAGGTGGCTGCTTTTAGGCCCACTAGAACAGGGTGTTTTGTATATTGTGATCTTTATTCTCCTGCGAAGGTTGTATCCTTTGTTATAGGGGCTGTACCCCCTTTAACTAACTCCCGTGCATGTCTCTTAATATCTTAATTAAAATGTTCTTGGTTTGGGGCAAACGGGGCTGAACTTCTATCCACTTCTCAGGCAACCAGCTATCACCAGGTTCGGTAGGTCTGTCACTTCTACCCGGAGCTCTTCCCACTCTTTTGCCACAGAGACGGGTTAGCCCTAAGTTATATAGGCTGTCTCGGGGTAGCTCACCTGGTTTCGGGGTATCAAACTAAAGGTCTCTTTGCTTGAGGGTACTGGCTAAATCATGATGCAAAAGGTACAAGGTTTAGTCTTTGTTTTTCGGTGCTTATATGGGTTGTTTCACTTCTCTTTCAGCTTTCCCTTGCGGTACTTTCTCTATTGCTTTGGTTGAACCCTTTCTGTCTCCCATACTCAGGTAAAAAAATGGTTTAGTTCTTGGTGCTGGGTCGTGTTTTGTTATGAACATTGTTAAATTATATCGGTGGTCTAGCTAGCTGTTTGGCTCAGGGCGATCCAACTTGCATGGATGTCTTCTCGGTGTAAGTGAGATGCTTAGCTGACTCAGCCACGCCCTGAGTTTAATCCAAGTGCACCTTCCGGTACACTTACCATGTTACGACTTGCCTCCCCTTGTCAGTGCTTTACTGTTATGTACTTCTATTGCGTTTCGACAGGGGAGAGTGACGGGCGGTGTGTACGCGCCTCAGAGCCGGGTTCAAAAGGACACTCTGCTTCCTTTTTACTACTAAATCCTCCTTCAAGCACTATTTCATGTTGCATTATTCGTAGTGTTCTATCATAGAAAATGTAGCCCATTTCTTCCCGCTTCGTACGCTACACCTCGACCTGACGTTCTGGGTTGTGCCCATTTTGCTTACTTTTATTGCCTTCACAGGGTAAGCTGACGACGGCGGTATATAGGCTGGGGTGGCTAGAAGTGGTGAGGTTTAACGGGGGTTATCGGTTCTAGAACAGGCTCCTCTAGGGGGGTCTAAAGGCACCGTCAGGTCCTTCGGGTTTCAAGCTAATGCTCGTAGTACCCTGGCGGACGTCTAATTGTAGTTGGACGTCTAGGTTTATGGCTGAGCATAGTGGGGTATCTAATCCCAGTTTGTTCCTCAGCTTTCGTGGGGTCAGGTGGGCTCTGCTAAAGCTACTTTCGTGGGGCTGGGCTTCGGACACCTAGAAGCGTATGACGGCCAAAGGGCCATTTGGCCTTATTATTGTGCTCTCCTTAACCACCCTTTACGCCGTAATATTATCAACTGGGGCCTCTCGTTTAACCGCGGTGGCTGGCACGAGTTTTACCGGCCCTCTAAACCCTGACTGAGTCAAGTTTTCACTTATGGCTTAATGTTTATCACTGCTGAATTCCCTTGGGGGTGTGGCTTGGCTAGGCGTCTTGGGCTAAGTTCTGTGCCTGATGCCCGCTCCTCGTCCCCGGGCAGGGGATTGAGGGCATATTCACGGGGCTGCGGAGACTTGCATGTGTAAGTTGGGTTAAAGCTGATAGTAAGGTCGGGACCATGCCTTTGTGCACGCGGGGCTTTTCAGGGCCCATCTTAACATCTTCAGTGTTATGCTTTGCATTAAGCTACGCTAGC